ACGAAGTACTCATACTGGAAATTATGATCGAGGATTACTCGATCAACCACCATCTACATCGACTTCGGAGATCCCTCTTGAAATATTTTTCAAATACAACAAGAGTTCGGTATCTTCCCCCGAATTAGTGAATTAGGCAGGATTTTTTTTTTTTTCACATTTTTTTACATAATAACAAACAATAATTTTCATAAATTTCATCGTAAATGTGAAATACTTAACTTATAGAGACAAATAAAAGTTTTATACAAATCAAAATGTGGGGGAGATAAAAAAGATGCAAGGTCGTTTGTCTGCTTGGCTAGCCAAACATGGGTTAGTTCATAGATCTTTGGGCTTCGACTACCAAGGAATAGAGACTTTACAAATAAAGCCTGGGGATTGGCATTCCATTGCTGTCATTTTATATGTATATGGTTACAATTATTTACGTTCCCAATGTGCCTATGATGTAGCACCGGGCGGACTGTTAGCTAGTGTGTATCATCTTACGAGAATAGCTTATGGTATAGATCAACCAGAAGAGGTATGTATAAAAGTATTTGCCCCAAGGTGGAATCCTAGAATTCCGTCTGTTTTCTGGGTTTGGAAAAGTGCGGATTTTCAAGAAAGGGAATCTTATGATATGTTGGGAATCTTTTATGATAATCATCCACGTCTGAAACGTATCTTAATGCCCGAAAGTTGGATAGGATGGCCCTTACGTAAGGATTATATTGCCCCGAATTTTTATGAAATACAGGATGCTCATTAAATCATTAAATATAAATAATAAAATTAAATATAAATAATAAAATAAGAAACTAATTTTCACTTCTACAACTCCAGGTATTCAAATAATGTTTGTACGTTCTCTTATAGACCAAAGAGCGTAATGGAAGTCTCATTCGCATTCTATTCTAAATGGGCTAAATAAAACGAAATAAAATATAAATCAAATACAAATAAATAATACAAAATAAATAGAATAAAAAAAAAATTGTTTCTATTCAAATAAATAAATATATAATATATAAAAATAGAAACAATAAAAAATAGAAATAAAAAGGATAAATAAAAAAAAAAAACAAGACAATTAAAAAAATACAATTAGTATTAGGATGACCCAAAAGAGTTTCGCATCATGAACTATGTACCACGCACAAACCTTAAATGAGTTCGACAAAGTCACATAGGAGGAAATGAAGAAATAGAATATGAAAAGAAAAGACAACGAAATGAGAGGAGGGCTTGGATTTTATTTGTACTGTATCTGAAATGAATCTTGGTTATTCCCACCTTTCAACTCCGCGAGACTATACCTTTGAGTCTTTCAACCAATTAATTTAACCTTTCTATTTTAATATGTATGAAGTATTAAATATCTAAAGTATTAACATTGTTTTTGAACGGTAAGAGGCACCGTATGAACAAATAAAAAAGAAAAGGAAGTAAAATCTAATTTTTTTTTATTTTACAGATTTTATAGACATACTCTTTACTCATCTATTCTATAATTCTAGCATCTATTCTATAATTCTGGAAAGGGTATATTCTCAGACACCTAGATAGATAAGTATCTATTATGATATAGACTAGTAATGAATATGTATGTTGACCCATATCAATTCATTTGTAAAACGGATACTCATACAAATAAATCATGTGCCAGGAACCAGATTTGAACTGGTGACACGAGGATTTTCAGTCCTCTGCTCTACCAGCTGAGCTATCCCGACCATTATCCGTGCATCGTCCTTATTTTAATAGATAACTTGAGTTTATGTCAATTAAAAAGACAAAAAAAGTCTTACAAAGCTTTATCCAGACCTTGTAATTTCTTGGATCTTCAAAAAGAAAACTTTATAAGTTTTAATACAGTACAAGAAATGATATGTATTGTTAATCATTCAAATTGGAAGTGGGGATACCTTCCTCAAAGATGTTCATTTGTACGCGTATCATATATATCACAAATATTGTAATAAGAAAAAAAAAAATTTCCACAATCAGATCCATTTGTAAAAGAGTAGAATGATTGAAAAACATAACGAATTTTAAACCGCTAACGAAATGAAAAGAGCGGATCGGATAAATAATTGGGGAATCAAACGGGCCTTTTTGGGGATAGAGGGACTCGAACCCTCACGATTTCTAAAGTCGACGGATTTTCCTCTTCCTATAAATTTCATTCTTGTCGGTATTGACGTGTGGAATGGGACTCTATCTTTATTCTCGTACGATAAATTTTATTAATAAATATTCGATTCTTTCTTCAATTTGGATCGATTCACAACAACTCTTTCGATTTTTATTTATTATTTATAGAAATATAAATAAATAAAGATTCGGGTCGTCATTAATCATTTGAGATAGGATTTCAGTACATATACGTATGTATATAGGTTTATCCTTTCTGTAGTTTTGATATAAGGATTACGTTAATGTAATAACGTAAAGAAGTCAACCCCACTTGTTAGAACAGCTTCCATTGAGTCTCTGCACCTATCCTTTTTTTATT